CGATGGGTTAATGGCTAATCAGCCCATGATCACACATAACTGTGGTGTCATGCATTTGGTATCTTTTAATTTTTAGGGGTCGAGCTTGCTATGATTCAGCTATGACCTAAAGGTCCTGACTCAGTCAAATATATTGTAGCTGGGCTTATTCTCTATGCGGGGTTTCCACACGGGCAGACAGTCAAGGTGCTATTCAGTCAATGGTCACAGGACATATACTTAAATTCCTAAGGTTCCACAGGACACGGCATGCGCGCACCCACGTATACGCGTACACGTACACGTACACACGTACGCGTACACGTACACGTACACACGTACACGTACACGTACACACGTACACGTACACGTACACACGTACACGTACACGTACACGTACACACGTACACGTACACGTACACGTACACACGTACGCATACACGTACACGTACACGTACACACGTACACACGTACACGTACACGTACACGTACACGTATACACGTATACACGTATACACGTATACACATGCAAACACTTTGATTTAGTATACAACTAGCTTAATCAAACCCCCCTTACCCCCCGTTAACCTTATTTATAATAATACGTGCCTATTTGTGTCTTGCCAAACCCCAAAAACAAGACTAGACCGTACCTAAACATAAGGCCTATGAATAACGTTTATAAGCTTTACCAATCCCCTATCACTACTAGCTATTAGTACTAAATCATAACTCTGTTCGCAGTTATCTATAGATACGCCAACCTGATCTCTAATTCGTCCCTATCGAGCAACACCTTATATATCCAAATCAACCCCATAGCCCAGTTAATGTAGCTTAAACATACAAAGCAAGGCACTGAAAATGCCTAGATGAGTCCCCAGACTCCATAAACACAAAGGTTTGGTCCTGGCCTTTCCATTAGTTATTAATAAGATTACACATGCAAGCCTCCGCATCCCGGTGAAAATGCCCTCTAAGTCACCCAGCGACCTAAAGGAGCTGGTATCAAGCACACAACCATAGTAGCTCATAACACCTTGCTTAGCCACACCCCCACGGGATACAGCAGTGATAAAAATTAAGCTATGAATGAAAGTTCGACTAAGCTATATTAAACAAGGGTTGGTAAATTTCGTGCCAGCCACCGCGGTCATACGATTAACCCAAACTAATAGACCCACGGCGTAAAGTGTGTCATAGAGAAAATAAAATTATACTAAAGTTAAGCCTTAACTAGGCTGTAAAAAGCTACAGTTAACATAAAAATACAGCACGAAAGTAACTTTAACATCTCCGATTACACGATAGCTAAGACCCAAACTGGGATTAGATACCCCACTATGCTTAGCCCTAAACCTAGATAGTTAACCTAAACAAAACTATCCGCCAGAGAACTACTAGCAACAGCTTAAAACTCAAAGGACTTGGCGGTGCTTTACATCCCTCTAGAGGAGCCTGTTCTATAATCGATAAACCCCGATACACCTCACCATCTCTTGCTAATTCAGCCTATATACCGCCATCTTCAGCAAACCCTAAAAAGGAGTAAAAGTAAGCACAAGTATCTCAACACAAAAAAGTTAGGTCAAGGTGTAGCCCATGAGATGGGAAGTAATGGGCTACATTTTCTAAAACTAGAACATCCACGAAAATCCTTATGAAACTAAGTATTAAAGGAGGATTTAGTAGTAAATTTGAGAGTAGAGAGCTCAATTGAATCGGGCCATGAAGCACGCACACACCGCCCGTCACCCTCCTCAAGTGATAGTACCCAAAAAACCTATTTAATTTACCACACCCACAAGAGGAGACAAGTCGTAACAAGGTAAGCATACTGGAAAGTGTGCTTGGATAACAAGATGTAGCTTAAACAAAGCATCTGGCCTACACCCAGAAGATTTCATATCAAACTGACCATCTTGAGCCAAAGCTAGCCCAAACATCCACAAACCCAACTAACACTAGAAAATAAAACAAAACATTTAGTTACTTCAAAAAGTATAGGAGATAGAAATTTAACTTGGCGCTATAGAGATAGTACCGCAAGGGAAAGATGAAAGACAAAATTAAAAGCACTACACAGCAAAGATTACCCCTTGTACCTTTTGCATAATGAGTTAGCTAGAACTAGCCTAGCAAAGAGAACTTCAGCTAGGCCCCCCGAAACCAGACGAGCTACCCACGAACAATCTATTACAGGATGAACTCGTCTATGTTGCAAAATAGTGAGAAGATTTGTAGGTAGAGGTGAAAAGCCTAACGAGCCTGGTGATAGCTGGTTGCCCAGAATAGAATCTTAGTTCAACTTTAAACTTACCTCAAAAACCCATAATTCCAATGTAAGTTTAAAATATAGTCTAAAAAGGTACAGCTTTTTAGAATTAGGATACAGCCTTTATTAGAGAGTAAGCATTAACCACAAACCATAGTTGGCTTAAGAGCAGCCATCAATTAAGAAAGCGTTCAAGCTCAACAATCGGAACATCTTAATGTCAAAAAACACAACCAACTCCTAATTTAAAACTGGGCTAATCTATTTAACAATAGAAGCAATAATGCTAATATGAGTAACAAGAAATATTTCTCCCTGCATAAGCTTATATCAGAACGGATAACCACTGATAGTTAACAACAAGATATGTACAACCCAACTATAAACAAAATATCAAACTAATTGTTAACCCAACACAGGCATGCAAACTTAGGGAAAGATTAAAAGAAGTAAAAGGAACTCGGCAAACACAAGCCCCGCCTGTTTACCAAAAACATCACCTCTAGCATTTCTAGTATTAGAGGCACTGCCTGCCCAGTGACACTAGTTAAACGGCCGCGGTATCCTGACCGTGCAAAGGTAGCATAATCATTTGTTCTCTAAATAAGGACTTGTATGAATGGCCACACGAGGGCTTTACTGTCTCTTACTTCCAATCCGTGAAATTGACCTTCCCGTGAAGAGGCGGGAATATAACAATAAGACGAGAAGACCCTATGGAGCTTTAATTAACCGACCCAAAGAGACCCCATTTATCCAACCGACAGGAACAACAAACCTCTACTATGGGTCGACAATTTAGGTTGGGGTGACCTCGGAGAATAAAATAACCTCCGAGTGATTTAAATCAAGACTAACCAGTCAAAAGTATTACATCACTTATTGATCCAAAAACTTGATCAACGGAACAAGTTACCCTAGGGATAACAGCGCAATCCTATTTCAGAGTCCATATCGACAATAGGGTTTACGACCTCGATGTTGGATCAGGACATCCCGATGGTGCAGCAGCTATCAAAGGTTCGTTTGTTCAACGATTAAAGTCCTACGTGATCTGAGTTCAGACCGGAGTAATCCAGGTCGGTTTCTATCTATTAAACAATTTCTCCCAGTACGAAAGGACAAGAGAAATAAGGCCCACTTTACCAAAGCGCCTTTAACCTAATAGATGATATAATCTTAATCTAGACAGTTTACCTAATTTTATCTACCCGAGAGCTCGGGTTTGTTAGGGTGGCAGAGCCCGGTAACTGCATAAAACTTAAGCTTTTACAATCAGAGGTTCAACTCCTCTCCCTAACAACATGTTCATAATTAACATCCTCTCACTAATCATCCCTATCCTTCTCGCTGTAGCCTTCCTAACCCTAGTCGAACGAAAAGTACTGGGCTACATACAACTCCGTAAAGGACCAAATGTCGTAGGGCCATATGGCCTACTCCAACCTATTGCAGACGCCATAAAACTATTCACCAAAGAACCCCTACGACCCCTCACATCCTCCATACTCATATTCATTATAGCACCAATCCTAGCTCTCACACTAGCCCTAACCATATGAATCCCACTACCCATACCATACCCGCTCATTAACATAAACCTAGGAGTACTATTTATACTAGCCATGTCAAGCCTAGCTGTCTATTCCATTCTATGGTCAGGGTGAGCCTCAAACTCAAAATACGCCCTAATTGGAGCCCTACGAGCCGTGGCCCAAACGATCTCATATGAAGTTACATTAGCCATCATCCTCCTATCAGTACTACTAATAAATGGGTCCTTCACACTAGCCACACTAATCACCACCCAAGAGTACATATGACTAATTATCCCTGCATGACCCTTAGCCATAATATGATTTATCTCAACACTAGCAGAAACCAACCGAGCCCCATTCGACCTAACAGAGGGAGAATCAGAACTAGTATCCGGATTCAACGTAGAATATGCAGCAGGCCCCTTCGCTCTATTCTTCCTAGCAGAATATGCCAACATCATCATAATAAATATCCTCACAACAATTTTATTCTTCGGAGCATACCACAACCCCTACATACCAGAACTACACACTGTCAACTTTACAGTAAAAACCCTACTCCTAACCACCACTTTCCTATGAATCCGAGCATCTTACCCACGATTCCGATACGACCAACTAATGCACCTCCTATGAAAAAACTTCCTGCCTCTCACCTTAGCCCTATGCATATGGCACGTATCACTGCCCATCATCACAGCAAGCATCCCACCTCAAACATAAGAAATATGTCTGACAAAAGAGTTACTTTGATAGAGTAAAACATAGAGGTTTAAACCCTCTTATTTCTAGAATTATAGGAGTCGAACCTAATCCTAAGAATCCAAAAATCTTCGTGCTACCATCATTACACCACATTCTAAAGTAAGGTCAGCTAAATAAGCTATCGGGCCCATACCCCGAAAATGTTGGTTTATACCCTTCCCATACTAATCAAACCCCCTATTTTCATCATCATTATATCAACCGTCATCTTAGGAACCATAATTGTAGTAACAACCTCCCATTGACTTATAGTCTGAATCGGCTTCGAAATAAACCTACTAGCCATTATTCCCATCCTCATAAAAAAATACAACCCACGAGCCATAGAAGCAGCCACAAAATATTTCTTAACACAAGCAACCGCCTCCATAATCCTAATAATGGGAATCATCATCAACCTACTGCACTCAGGACAATGAACCGTATCAAAAGACCTCAACCCCATAGCATCAATCATAATAACAACCGCCCTAGCAATAAAACTGGGACTAGCCCCCTTCCACTTCTGGGTACCCGAAGTCACACAAGGAATTTCCATATCATCAGGCTTAATCTTACTAACATGACAAAAAATCGCACCACTGTCCATCCTTTACCAAATCTCACCCGCCATCAACCCCAACCTTCTCCTAACAATATCCATTATATCAGTTATAGTCGGAGGCTGAGGAGGCCTTAACCAAACACAACTGCGAAAAATCATGGCATACTCCTCAATCGCCCACATAGGCTGAATAACAGCTATCACAATATACAACCCCACAATAATAATCCTAAACCTGATTATCTATATTATCATAACACTAACCACCTTCATATTATTCATATATAACTCCACCACAACAACATCATCCTTATCACAAACATGAAACAAAACTCCCCTGACCACCTCACTTATTCTAGTGCTAATAATGTCCCTAGGCGGCCTCCCCCCACTCTCCGGCTTCATCCCAAAATGAATAATCATTCAAGAACTAACTAAAAACGAAATAATTATAATACCAACACTACTAGCCATAACAGCACTACTCAACCTATACTTTTACATACGACTAACATACGCCACTGCACTAACCATGTTTCCCTCAAACAATAACATAAAAATAAAATGACGATTCGAATGCACAAAAAAAATAACCCTCTTACCCCCTCTAATTGTAATATCAACTATACTACTTCCACTCACACCAATATTATCCACCCTGGATTAGAAGTTTAGGTTAAACCAGACCAAGAGCCTTCAAAGCTCTAAGCAAGCCTTATAGACTTAACTTCTGCACATCTAGCCACCTTAAGGACTGCGAGAATTCATCCCACATCAATTGATTGCAAATCAAACACTTTAATTAAGCTAAGTCCTCACTAGATTGGTGGGCTCCAACCCCACGAAATTTTAGTTAACAGCTAAATACCCTAATCAACTGGCTTCAATCCACTTCTCCCGCCGTCTAGAAAAAAAAGGCGGGAGAAGCCCCGGCAGCGTCAAGCTGCTTCTTTGAATTTGCAATTCAATATGACATTCACCGCAGGACTTGGTAAAAAGAGGGCTCGAACCTCTGTGTTTAGATTTACAGTCTAATGCCTACTCAGCCATTTTACCTATGTTCATAAACCGCTGACTATTTTCAACTAATCATAAAGATATCGGCACTCTCTACCTTTTATTTGGCGCCTGGGCCGGTATAGTAGGGACTGCTCTCAGCCTCCTGATCCGAGCCGAACTGGGTCAACCTGGTACGCTACTGGGAGACGATCAGATTTACAATGTAGTCGTTACTGCCCATGCTTTTGTAATAATTTTCTTTATAGTAATACCCATTATAATTGGAGGGTTCGGGAACTGATTGGTCCCATTAATAATTGGAGCCCCTGACATAGCATTTCCCCGAATAAATAATATAAGCTTCTGACTTCTTCCTCCATCCTTTCTACTTCTACTTGCCTCATCCATAGTGGAGGCCGGAGCAGGAACTGGGTGAACGGTATATCCACCCCTAGCCGGTAACCTGGCTCATGCAGGAGCATCCGTGGATCTAACCATCTTCTCACTCCACCTGGCAGGTGTTTCTTCAATCTTGGGTGCTATTAACTTTATTACCACTATTATTAATATAAAACCCCCTGCTATATCTCAATACCAAACACCTTTATTTGTATGGTCAGTTCTAATTACTGCAGTCCTATTACTTCTATCACTCCCAGTTTTAGCAGCAGGAATTACCATGCTACTAACAGATCGAAATTTAAACACCACATTTTTCGATCCTGCTGGAGGAGGGGATCCTATTTTATACCAGCACTTATTCTGATTCTTTGGTCATCCAGAGGTCTACATCCTAATTCTACCTGGCTTTGGAATAATCTCACACATTGTTACTTATTATTCAGGTAAGAAAGAACCCTTTGGCTATATGGGAATAGTTTGAGCTATAATATCAATCGGTTTCCTGGGCTTTATCGTATGAGCCCATCACATGTTTACCGTGGGGATGGATGTAGACACACGAGCATACTTTACATCTGCCACCATAATTATCGCTATTCCTACTGGGGTAAAAGTATTTAGCTGGCTAGCTACTCTCCATGGAGGTAACATCAAATGGTCCCCCGCCATACTATGAGCCCTAGGTTTCATCTTTCTGTTCACCGTAGGGGGCTTGACGGGAATTGTACTAGCAAACTCCTCATTAGACATTGTTCTTCATGATACATATTACGTGGTAGCCCATTTCCACTATGTCCTGTCAATGGGAGCAGTGTTCGCTATTATGGGAGGCTTTGTTCATTGATTCCCCCTATTCTCAGGATATACCCTTGATAATACTTGGGCAAAAATTCACTTCACGATTATATTTGTGGGTGTTAACATAACGTTCTTTCCTCAACATTTCCTAGGCCTATCTGGAATGCCACGACGTTACTCTGACTACCCAGATGCATATACAACTTGAAACACAGTTTCCTCAATAGGCTCTTTCATTTCATTAACGGCAGTTATACTAATAGTTTTCATAGTGTGAGAAGCTTTCGCATCCAAGCGAGAAGTGGCCATAGTAGAATTAACCACGACTAATCTTGAGTGATTACATGGATGTCCCCCTCCGTACCACACATTTGAAGAGCCAACTTATGTATTACTAAAATAAGAAAGGAAGGAATCGAACCCTCTTAAACTGGTTTCAAGCCAATGCCATAACCACTATGTCTTTCTCAATTAAGAAGTATTAGTAAAACAATTACATAACTTTGTCGAAGTTGAATTATAGGCTTAAATCCTATATACTTCTATGGCATACCCCTTTCAACTAGGTTTTCAAGATGCTACATCTCCTATTATAGAGGAGCTCCTACACTTCCATGACCACACACTAATAATTGTATTCCTAATTAGCTCACTAGTCCTCTATATTATCTCATTAATATTGACAACCAAACTTACACACACAAGCACAATAGATGCTCAAGAAGTAGAAACCATCTGAACCATTCTGCCTGCCATTATCTTAATTCTCATTGCCCTGCCCTCCTTACGAATCCTCTATATAATAGACGAAATCAACAACCCATCCCTCACGGTAAAAACTATAGGACACCAATGGTACTGAAGTTATGAGTACACCGACTATGAAGACTTAAATTTTGACTCTTACATAATCCCCACCCAAGAACTAAAGCCAGGAGAACTCCGGCTATTAGAAGTTGACAACCGAGTGGTCTTACCAATAGAAATAACCATTCGCATACTAATCTCGTCAGAAGACGTACTACATTCATGAGCCGTCCCATCCCTAGGTCTAAAAACTGACGCTATCCCAGGCCGACTAAACCAAACAACTCTGATGGGCACACGACCTGGATTATATTATGGCCAATGTTCAGAAATCTGCGGCTCAAACCATAGTTTCATGCCCATTGTCCTCGAACTAGTCCCATTGACATATTTTGAAAAATGATCTGCATCTATACTGTAAATTCATTGAGAAGCTAAATAAGCGTTAACCTTTTAAGTTAAAGACTGGGAGCTTAGACCTCTCCTTAATGACATGCCACAGCTGGACACGTCAACCTGATTTATCACTATCATATCAATAATCATAACACTATTCATTGTATTTCAACTAAAAATCTCAAAACATCTATATCCATCAAACCCAGAACCTAAATCCACGACTACACCAAAACAACTTAATCCTTGAGAAAAAAAATGAACGAAAATCTATTCGCCTCTTTCACTACCCCAACAATAATAGGATTACCCGTTGTTATTCTAATCATCATATTCCCAAGCATTCTATTCCCATCGCCCAACCGACTAATTAATAACCGCCTAATCTCACTGCAACAATGGTTAGTACAACTAACATTAAAACAAATGCTGGTCATTCACAATCATAAAGGACAAACCTGAGCCCTAATACTAATATCCCTCATCTTATTTATTGGATCAACAAACTTACTAGGCCTACTACCCCACTCGTTCACTCCGACCACTCAATTATCAATAAACTTAGGAATGGCCATTCCATTATGAGCTGGCACCGTGATCACCGGATTTCGCCATAAAACTAAAGCATCTCTAGCCCACTTTTTACCACAGGGAACGCCCATTCCCCTGATTCCTATGCTTGTAATCATCGAAACTATTAGTCTTTTTATCCAGCCTGTAGCCCTAGCCGTACGACTTACAGCCAACATCACTGCAGGCCATTTACTAATACACCTAATTGGAGGAGCCGCCCTGGCCTTGACAAACATCAGCACCTCTGTTGCTTTAATTACTTTTATCATTCTTATCCTTCTAACAATCCTTGAATTCGCCGTAGCCCTAATTCAAGCCTACGTCTTTACCTTACTAGTAAGCCTGTACTTACATGATAATACCTAATGACCCACCAAACCCACGCGTATCACATAGTCAACCCTAGCCCATGGCCACTCACAGGGGCCCTTTCAGCCCTCTTAATAACCTCAGGCCTGGCTATATGATTTCACTACAACTCAACACTATTATTAGCCCTTGGAATGACTACTAACCTGTTAACCATATATCAATGATGACGAGACATTATTCGAGAAAGTACATTTCAAGGCCACCACACACCCATTGTCCAAAAAGGCCTCCGATATGGAATAATCCTCTTTATCGTCTCAGAAGTATTTTTTTTCGCAGGCTTCTTCTGGGCCTTTTACCACTCAAGCCTAGCCCCGACTCCTGAATTAGGAGGATGCTGACCACCAACAGGCATTATTCCCCTAAACCCTCTGGAAGTCCCACTACTTAATACTTCCGTACTTCTAGCCTCTGGGGTATCAATCACCTGAGCTCACCATAGCCTAATAGAAGGAAACCGAAAACATATGCTCCAAGCACTATTTATTACAATCTCCCTGGGGGTCTATTTTACGCTCCTCCAGGCCTCCGAGTATTACGAAACATCATTCACAATCTCGGACGGAGTTTACGGGTCCACTTTCTTCATGGCTACAGGATTCCACGGACTACATGTAATTATTGGCTCCACCTTCCTAATCGTATGCTTCTTACGCCAACTCAAATATCACTTCACATCAAATCATCACTTCGGATTTGAAGCCGCTGCCTGATACTGACACTTCGTAGACGTAGTTTGACTATTCCTATACGTTTCCATCTATTGATGAGGATCTTGTTTCTTTAGTATCAACAAGTACAGTTGACTTCCAATCAACCAGTTTCGGTGAAACCCGAAAAGAAATAATAAACGTAATACTCGCCCTACTCACCAACACACTCCTATCCACATTACTTGTATTTATCGCATTCTGATTACCCCAACTAAATATTTATGCAGAAAAAGTAAGCCCCTATGAGTGCGGATTTGACCCCATAGGATCCGCCCGTTTACCCTTTTCCATGAAATTCTTCTTAGTAGCCATCACATTTTTGTTATTTGACCTAGAAATTGCACTACTACTCCCCCTTCCCTGAGCCTCACAAACGAACAAACTATCAACTATACTCATCATGGCCCTCCTACTAATCTCACTACTAGCTGCAAGCCTAGCCTACGAATGAACCCAAAAAGGACTAGAATGAACTGAATATGGTAATTAGTTTAAACTAAAACAAATGATTTCGACTCATTAGATTATAGCTCACCCTATAATTATCAAATGTCCATAGTCTACATTAATATCTTCATAGCCTTTACCATGTCACTCATAGGACTATTAGTATACCGATCCCACCTAATATCTTCTCTCCTATGTCTAGAAGGCATAATACTATCTCTATTCATTATAATAACCATAACAATCCTGAACAACCATTTCACACTAGCCAGTATAGCCCCTATCATTCTATTGGTATTCGCGGCTTGCGAGGCAGCACTAGGCCTATCTCTACTAGTAATAGTATCAAATACATACGGCACTGACTATGTACAAAACCTAAACCTCCTGCAATGCTAAAAATTATTATCCCCACTGCCATACTTATACCAATAACATGACTATCAAAACCTAGCATAATTTGAATCAACTCAACAACCTATAGTCTACTAATTAGTCTCATTAGCCTTTCCTACCTAAATCAACTAGGTGACAACAGCCTAAACTTCTCATTACTATTTTTTTCAGACTCCCTCTCCGCACCCCTACTAGTGCTGACAACGTGACTTCTGCCATTAATACTCATGGCCAGCCAATCACACCTGTCAAAAGAGACCTTAACTCGAAAAAAACTATATATCACAATACTCATCCTCCTGCAGCTTCTCTTGATCATAACATTTACCGCCACAGAACTAATTATATTTTATATCCTATTTGAAGCCACATTAATCCCCACCTTAATTATCATTACCCGCTGAGGCAACCAGACAGAACGACTAAATGCTGGCCTATACTTCTTATTTTACACTCTAGTAGGCTCATTACCCCTTCTAGTCGCACTACTATATATCCAAAACACAATAGGAACCCTGAACTTCCTAATCATCCAATACTGGGCTAAACCCATTTCAACCACTTGATCTAATATCTTTCTCTGACTAGCATGCATGATAGCATTTATAGTGAAAATACCCTTGTACGGACTCCACCTCTGATTACCAAAAGCACACGTCGAAGCCCCTATCGCTGGCTCAATAGTACTTGCCGCCGTATTATTAAAACTAGGGGGGTACGGAATAATGCGCATCACAATCCTATTAAACCCTGCAACAAACCAAATAGCATACCCCTTCATAATACTATCCTTATGAGGAATAGTTATAACAAGCTCTATCTGCCTACGTCAAACAGACCTAAAATCCTTGATCGCATACTCATCTGTAAGCCACATGGCCCTAGTAATCGTAGCAGTACTGATTCAAACACCCTGAAGCTACATAGGAGCCACAGCCCTGATAATTGCCCACGGACTAACTTCATCCATGCTATTTTGCCTCGCAAACTCAAACTATGAACGAGTACACAGCCGAACAATAATTCTAGCACGAGGCCTACAAACCATCCTCCCCCTAATAGCTGCCTGATGATTACTAGCCAGTCTCGCAAATCTAGCCCTACCACCCACAATTAATTTAATCGGGGAGCTATTCGTAGTAATGGCTTCCTTCTCATGATCTAACATAACCATCATCCTTATGGGTACAAACATCATCATCACAGCCCTATACTCCCTCTACATACTCATCACAACCCAACGAGGTAAATACACACACCATATTAAAAATATTAACCCATCATTTACACGAGAAAATGCCCTAATAACCCTCCACCTACTCCCTCTTCTTCTCCTGTCACTAAACCCCAAAATTGTACTAGGCCCCATTTACTGTAAATATAGTTTAACAAAAACATTAGATTGTGAGTCTAATAATGAAAGTGTAAGCCTTCCTATTTACCGGAAAAGTATGCAAGAACTGCTAATTCATGCCTCCACGTATAAAAACGTGGCTTTTTCAACTTTTATAGGATAGAAGTAATCCATTGGTCTTAGGAACCAAAAAATTGGTGCAACTCCAAATAAAAGTAATAAACCTATTTACCCCCTTCATATTAACCGCAATGTTTATCCTACTCTTACCTATCATTACATCTAACACCCAACTATATAAAAACAGCCTATATCCTCACTACGTAAAAACCACAATCTCCTATGCCTTTACTATCAGCATGATCCCAACTATAATATTTATCTCTTCGGGGCAAGAAACAGTCATCTCAAACTGACACTGATTATCAATCCAAACCCTCAAGTTATCATTAAGTTTTAAAATAGATTATTTCTCAATCATCTTCATCCCTGTAGCACTTTTTGTCACATGATCAATCATAGAATTCTCAATATGATATATACACTCAGATCCGTACATTAACCGATTCTTCAAATATCTCCTTATATTCTTAATTACCATAATAATCCTAGTTACCGCTAATAACCTATTCCAACTGTTCATCGGCTGAGAAGGAGTAGGAATTATATCTTTCCTACTCATTGGATGATGATATGGCCGAACAGACGCAAATACTGCCGCCCTGCAAGCAATTCTCTACAACCGCGTCGGAGATGTGGGCTTTATTGTAGCCATGGCATGATTCCTTACTAACTCAAACGCATGAGATTTCCAACAAATCTTCATAGCCCAACACGAAAACCTAAGCATCCCCTTACTAGGACTCCTACTAGCAGCCACAGGCAAATCCGCCCAATTCGGCCTACATCCATGACTACCATCAGCCATAGAAGGCCCAACCCCCGTCTCCGCCCTACTCCACTCAAGTACAATAGTCGTAGCCGGAGTCTTCCTACTAATCCGATTTCACCCACTCATAGAACAAAACAAAACCATTCAAACCCTCACCCTATGCCTAGGGGCTACTACAACTCTATTTACAGCTATCTGCGCTCTCACACAAAACGACATCAAAAAAATCATCGCCTTCTCAACCTCAAGCCAACTGGGCCTAATAATTGTAACCATCGGAATTAACCAACCTTATCTCGCATTCCTACATATTTGCACACACGCATTCTTCAAAGCCATGCTATTCATATGCTCAGGATCTGTTATCCATAGCCTGAATGACGAGCAAGACATTCGAAAGATAGGTGGACTGTACAAACCAATACCCTTTACCACTACCTCCCTTATCATTGGAAGCCTCGCATTAACAGGCATGCCCTTCCTGACAGGCTTCTACTCCAAAGACCTAATCATCGAGACCGCCAACACGTCGTATACCAACGCCTGAGCCCTACTAATTACTCTCATTGCCACATCCCTTACAGCTGCCTACAGTACTCGAATCATATTCTTTGTACTCCTGGGACAACCGCGATTCAACGCCTTGAACCTAATCAATGAAAATAATACCCACCTCATCAATTCCATCAAACGTCTTTTAATTGGAAGTATCTTTGCAGGATATCTAATCTCTTATAACATCCCTCCAATAACCACCCCACAAATAACCATGCCCCACTACCTGAAACTAACTGCCCTTGCCGTGACTATCACGGGCTTTATCCTGGCATTAGAACTCAACCTCATGGCCAAAAACTTAAAATTCAAATACCCCTCAAACCTTTTTAAGTTCTCTAACCTTCTAGGGTATTTTCCAATCGTAATACACCGCCTCCCACCAAAAATGAGCCTAACTATGAGCCAAAAATCCGCATCGATACTACTAGACATGATTTGACTAGAAAATGTACTACCAAAATCCATCTCCTACTTCCAAATAAAAATGTCAACTACCGTATCTAATCAGAAAGGACTAATCAAACTCTACTTCCTATCTTTCATAATCACCCTAACCCTTGGCTTACTTCTACTTAATTTCCACGGGTAACTTCTATAATTACTAACACGCCAATAAGTAAGGACCAGCCGGTGACAACCACCAATCAAGTCCCATAACTATACAACGCTGCAATTCCCATGGCCTCTTCACTAAAAAATCCTGAATCACCTGTGTCATAAATTACCCAATCACCCGCACCATTAAACTTAAATACAACCTCAACCTCATCTTCCTTTAAAATATAGCAAGCAGTTAGCAACTCTGCTAGAACCCCCGTAATAAACATTCCTAATACAGCCTTATTAGACGTTCATGCCTCAGGATAAGGTTCAGTAGCCATAGCCGTGGTATATCCAAATACTACAAGTATACCTCCCAAATAAATTAAAAAAACCATTAAACCCAAAAATGACCCCCCAAAATTCAATACAATACCACAACCAACACCACCAGCCACAATCAAACCAAACCCACCATAAATAGGAGAGGGCTTTGAAGAAAAACTTACAAAGCTTACTACAAAAATTGTACTTAAAATAAATACAATGTACATCATCATTATTCTTACATGGAATTTAACCATGACCAATGACATGAAAAACCATCGTTGTATTTCAACTACAAGAACTTAATGACCAACATTCGAAAATCACACCCCCTTATCAAAATTATCAACCACTCATTCATCGACCTACCCGCCCCATCTAATATTTCAGCATGATGAAACTTCGGCTCCCTGCTAGGAGTTTGCCTAATCCTACAAATCCTTACCGGCCTTTTCCTAGCCATACATTATACATCAGACACAACAACTGCCTTTTCATCAGTCACTCACATCTGCCGCGACGTTAACTACGGCTGAATCATCCGGTACATACATGCCAACGGGGCCTCCATATTCTTTATCTGCCTATACATGCATGTAGGACGAGGAATATATTACGGCTCCTACACTTTCTCAGAAACATGAAACATTGGAATCCTATTACTATTTACAGTTATAGCCACAGCCTTCATAGGATATGTCCTACCATGGGGCCAAATATCCTTCTGAGGGGCAACCGTAATTACCAACCTCCTATCAGCAATCCCATACATTGGGACCAACCTAGTAGAATGAATTTGAGGGGGCTTCTCAGTAGACAAAGCCACCCTAACCCGATTCTTTGCCTTCCACTTCATTCTCCCATTCATCATCTCAGCTCTAGCAGCAGTACACCTCCTATTCCTCCACGAAACAGGATCTAACAATCCTTCAGGAATCACATCTGACTCAGACAAAATCCCATTCCACCCATACTATACAATCAAGGACATCCTAGGCCTCCTAGTACTAATTCTAACACTCATACTACTCGTCCTATTCTCACCAGACCTGCTAGGAGACCCAGACAATTATATCCCCGCCAACCCTCTAAGTACTCCTCCCCATATTAAACCCGAATGATACTTCTTATTCGCATATGCAATTCTCCGATCCATTCCTAACAAACTGGGAGGAGTTTTAGCCCTAGTACTCTCCATCCTAGTCCTAGCAATCATCCCAATCCTTCACACCTCTAAACAACGAGGAATAACATTTCGACCACTAAGCCAATGCCTATTTTGACTCTTAGTAGCAGACCTCCTAACCCTAACATGAATTGGCGGCCAACCCGTAGAACACCCCTTCATCACCATCGGCCAACTAGCCTCCATCCTATACTTCTCAACTCTCCTGGTCCTAATACCCATTTCAGGCATCATTGAAAACCGCCTCCTCAAATGAAGAGTCTTTGTAGTATATAAAATACCCTGGTCTTGTAAACCAAAAAAGGAGGATACACCCTCCCTAAGACTTCAAGGAAGAAGCAACAGCCCCACTATCAGCACCCAAAGCTGAAATTCTTTCTTAAACTATTCCTTGCCAATACCCAAAATCAACCCTATAGCTTTCACAATTCATATATTACACATACCCATACTGTGCTTGCCCAGTATGTCTTCACCTCCCACAAAACAAACCAAGTAAAAACCCCCTATCACCATGACCCAAAACATATAGTGTAAAATTAACCTATCAACTACCAACCCACAATCCCATGAATATTAAGCATGTACAGTAGTTTATATATATTACATAAGGCATACTATGTATATCGTGCATTAATTGCTAGTCCCCATGAATATTAAGCATGTACAGTAGTTTATATATATTACATAAGACATGATAGTGCTTAATCGTGCATTATACCTTGTTCTAGAGCAGTTCTCTATGGACCTCAATTATCCAGAGGAAGCTTAGTCACCTGGTCTCGAGAAACCAGCAATCCTTGCTTGAACGTGTACCTCTTCTCGCTCCGGGCCCATCTCAACGTGGGGGTTTCTATAACGGAACTATACCTGGCATCTGGTTCTTACCTCAGGGCCATGAAGTATCTTAACTCCAATCCTTCAACTCTCTCAAATGGGACATCT